AATGTAAAAGAACTGTGTGATTTTTAAAAGCGTTCACTGTATAATGATAATGCAATGAAAGAAAAAAAAATGAAGTGAATTATAATCAGATACATCTAAAGTTTTTTCGAACCATTTGAATCACTACTTGATTCAAATGGTTCGAAAAAACTTGCACAAACCTTCTTTATATAATATACGGGACGATGTTCCTATGTATTCTTCAGGCCCTTATCTTCAATTAGTTGTTAATGTGAATGAACCATAACTATGTAGTCCTATTCCTAATAGATTGACCCCAAAATAGCATATCCAAATTATAAGAAATCCTATAGAAGCCACAATTGCCGAATCCACACCCTGAAAGCTCTGATTTGTTCTACTATGTAAATAAATCGCGAATATGGTCCAAGTAATAAACGCCCAAGTTTCCTTGGGGTCCCAATTCCAATAAGACCCCCATGCCTCATTAGCCCATACTGCTCCCGAAAGAATACCTATGGTTAAAAAAGTAAACCCTAGACTAATGACACGATAACTACACTGATCTAATTGTTGAGTTAATTGATACCTGTGATAATTTATAAATGAAAGAAAAGAAGTGTTTTGTAAAACACTTCTTTTTTCATTCACAAAGGAAAATGACCCAATTAATAAATGATTGCTTTTGTGAAGAATATCTAGGTTTTTTCGAAATGTAATGACTAAAAGAGCTACGGATAATAACGATCCACATAAAAGAGCTGCATAACTCAATAACATCATACTTACGTGCATCATTAACCACTGGGATTGTAGAGCAGGTACTAGTATTGCAGATTGATGCATTTCGGTTGAAAGACCCGAAGTGGCAAAGCCTTGGGTAAAAATAGCACTTGGCGCGGTTATTGCGCTTAAATAACTTTTCTGGTTCCGTCTTTTAGGAAACATATGAATAATGGAGAAACTCCACGAAAGAAACATTAAAGATTCATATAAATCGCTTAACGGCAAATGTCTCGAATAAATCCAACGAGTAACTAATAATCCTGTTATACAGAAAAAGGTAGCCATCATGGCTTTTTCTGACAAATCAAATAGTACTATGGTTTGATGGACTAATAAGGTCATCAAATGAATCGTAATAACAATTGAAATGATAGAAAAAGAGATGTGAGTTAATATATGTTCTAAAGTGGCAAATATCATAATTTTTTTTTAGGGGGGTATCCCCAATTACGGAATGGAAATCCGGAATTGAATTCATTATAGGATCTATTGTGCCTTTTTTAGAGGATGCCGCCACTCGGACTCGAACCGAGATGCTCTAGCACTGCTTCCTAAGAGCAGCGTGTCTACCAATTTCACCATGGCGGCTTCATCGAAATAATCATAGTCCATATGATGTTCAATCGTCGAGATTGAGGGATTTAATGCAATCTATTTTAGGAAATGTTAGAATCGATGAATAAAGACCCGTTCAAATAAATATTTAAACGCTCAATAATCCTTAGTATCGTGGCAGGAGGTCATTTTAAACAGCGGGCTTTTCCGTATTATAAGTTCTTCTGGAATAGTTGGAACTAGACGGTTATGCCCTGAGTCCGGGTATAGAACTAAGAATTTTTTTTTTCTCATTTTTTGACGATTCATTTCTCATTTATCTGATTTGATAGATCCGAAACGAAAAAGATTCAGTTTTCAATGAACAAAATAAAACAATATTTTTTATATATCACAACTTCATCACTACATCCAAAGGATTTCTATAAAAATTTGGATAGTTTGGTATCAAAGATGTATTAATGATTGGGATCTTCATTGTATACATAACATAATTTGTGTAAGGATTTACCAAACCCATTAGGTATTGGACCGGGCATATCGTATAACAAAAGAGTTTCAATCTTTATTGGAATTCTACTGTATGTACTTTATGTACTTTAACTTAAAAAACTTAGAAAATAAAAATGAAACTGATAAGATCTCTTTATATATAGATTTGAAATCTAATATTAATAGATAAAATAATTTAGATATAGATATTAGATCTAGATATATCGATTGATCGATCCTCCAGCTCAAACATGGGATAGGATCCATTGGGGTTGGATTACGTAAGATTGACTCATTCTTTAGTACATAAATATCGATCTAAATGGGATCCTGGCAGTTTTATTATTTTTTTTTTTTTTTCTGTTCGAAATAAGAGGGAGTCCTTGTAGATATGTAGTGATTCAGAGAGCTACAAATCAAAGTTTGAAAATGTATATTTTAATCAATTAGTTTCAATAATCCATTGACTTTGACTATGAATCTTATCCCCGCCTTACTTTGGAACAAAAAAGGGGGCTCTAACCTCGTTCATACTTGTTTCAGATTTTCCAAAACTCTTAATGATGTATAACTATTGGAGATACATAATCCAATAAGCCAATCCCTTCCTAAGAAAAAAAGTAAGAGTTTTGTTATTGTGAAAAATGAATCGATGGGGAAAGTTACAATCCCCATCTCGCGAATTCTAAAAACCAATCAATGAAAGGTGAAACCTTGTATTTTGTGTCTAACTACTTCTTTCTTTATTTTTTTTTTTTTTCAAACAAAAAAAGAAATCATTTTTAGAACTTAGAACCTAGTATACAGAATAATTTGTATTCTACATACCACAACAGCTAGTTCTATCTCATATTGATGAGTTCAAAACATTAGTTAATGTGAATTCTTCATCTTATAAATTGAATCATCCAATTCATCGAGTCATGCTGATTCAGATTCAGATCATTCCAAGGCTTTATTACTTGTTTGTCGCACAAAAAAACTTTTTGAATGCCCGGTAGAAATAGATTTAGCTAAAGATAAAGCTTTTGCCGCGGCCTGATATCCCCTTCCTTTCCAAATATTTCTACGAATATGCTTTTTTGACAGAGAAGTACGTTTCTTTGGAACCGCCATTTCAAAATAAAAGGGTCACTCATTTTTATAGTTGGACGTGAAAGACATTTATTGTTCAATTCAAAATAGATTGTTCTTTCTATTAACTATTCATTATCTATCTTTATTCCATAGCCGATACTTATGCTTACTTCATAACATAGACTTATGCTTACTTCATAACATAGAAAAGTATGGATACAGATAGATGAGCATCGCATATGGTATCATTAAGGATAAAAAAAGAAATGAAATAGAAGAAAAAAGAAAAAACGATGTGATTTTCAAGGGAATTTTTTTTTCACATTTCCATTACATCCAATGTTCGAAGAAAGAATAATTTGTACTGATTGGGGGCTTCATATCTTTATTCAATCTATGTCTACGGGCGGGATCTACTACCGTTGAATCGGATGCCATTGATAAGAATTAAAAAGGTTCCAATTCATATCTCAGTCTATTTAGATAATATATATATATATATATTATAAATGTTATATTTAATAAATCGAAAAGCTTAAGAACCCTTTCCTAATTTAGCAAACCAATAATGAATGTAACCTTTTTCTATTAATTGATCAAGCTCGGAGATAGAGTCCACATAATTTAAATTGAAATGAAATCAAAGTAGTTAATTCGTTAAACAATACATTACTTGATAAAATAAAGGGAATTTGAGTAATTTCTCATTTTAGTTCTATGCGAAGTGACAAGTATTCTAGAATTTTTCATAAACACATAAACATAAGTTTGTTTTATTGGACTAGAAGCCAATCAATTCCAGAATTAGTTAATGACTCCGAAGAAACTAAATAAAAACTAGGTTTATTGGATCGAGTTATTGGCAGATCCTACGATACATATCAGAATAAAGTACTTGAATTTTTGGTATCATTCTTTTTCCTTACTATAATTGATATAAATATGGATAGAAATCACCGTATCGTATGTATATATATGTATATAGTAGAATAATTGAAAATTTCATATTTTTGATCTTAATAAATATCTTCGTTAATAACTAGGTAGTAGCTTTTAACTAGTAACTTGGTTATTTGAAGAATTGTAACTTCTTCATTTGAATTTTTTGTTTTTTTTTTCAATAGTTTGGAAAGAATCAGAATAATTAAGAATGAAAAATCATATTTGAGTTCTTTTATATCTTGTATATCTTGATTTTTTTTTTTATTTATTTGATTATTGCTCCTTCCGGAAGAAATAAGGGCTGGTGAATGGGAAACAATTAATAAGAATAAAAAAAGAAAGTTTGATTTTCTTATGGAACATACATATCAATATGCATGGATCATACCTTTCGCTCTACTTCCAGTTACTATATCAATAGGGTTGGGACTTCTGCTTGTTCCGACCGCAACAAAAAATTTGCGTCGTATGTGGACTTTTCCTAGTGTTTCATTGCTAAGTATAGTTATGGTTTTTTCGTCCGATCTGTCTATTCAACAGATAAATGGCAGTTCTATCTATCAACATCTATGGTCTTGGACCATCAATACTGATTTTTCCTTAGAGTTCGGCTACTTGATCGATCCACTTACTTCTATTATGTCAATACTAATCACTACGGTTGGAATCATGGTTCTTATTTATAGTGACAATTATATGTCTCATGATCAAGGATATTTGAGATTTTTTGTTTATATGAGTTTTTCCAATACTTCCATGTTGGGATTAGTTACTAGTTCCAATTTGATACAAATTCATATTTTTTGGGAACTAGTGGGAATGTGTTCGTATTTATTAATAGGTTTTTGGTTCACACGACCGGCTGCCGCAAATGCTTGTCAAAAAGCGTTTGTAACTAACCGTGTAGGGGATTTTGGGTTATTATTAGGAATCTTAGGTTTTTATTGGATAACAGGGAGTTTCGAATTTCGAGATTTGTTCGAAATCTTCAATAATCTGATCCGTAATAATGGGGTCAACTCTTTATTTGCTACTCTGTGTGCCTCCCTATTATTCGTCGGTGCAGTTGCTAAATCCGCACAATTTCCCCTTCATGTATGGTTACCTGATGCCATGGAGGGGCCTACTCCTATTTCGGCTCTTATCCATGCTGCTACTATGGTAGCAGCAGGCATTTTTCTTGTCGCTCGATTTCTTCCGCTTTTCACAGTCATACCTTACATAATGAATCTCATTTCTTTGATAGGTGTAATAACGGTACTATTAGGAGCTACTTTAGCTCTTGCTCAAAGAGATATTAAGAGAAGTTTAGCCTATTCTACAATGTCTCAATTGGGTTATATTATGTTAGCCCCAGGGATAGGCTCTTATCGAGCTGCTTTATTCCATTTGATCACTCATGCCTATTCGAAAGCATTATTGTTTTTAGGATCCGGATCAATTATTCATTCAATGGAACCCATTGTTGGATATTCTCCAGATAAAAGTCAGAACATGGTTCTTATGGGTGGTTTAACAAAATATGTGCCGATTACAAAAAATACTTTTTTTTTAGGTACACTTTCTCTTTGTGGAATTCCACCTCTTGCTTGTTTTTGGTCTAAAGATGAAATTCTTAATGATAGTTGGTTGTATTCACCTATTTTCGCGATAATAGCTTGTTTCTCGGCGGGGTTAACTGCATTTTATATGTTTCGGATGTATTTACTTACTTTTGATGGTCATTTACATGCTCATTTTCAAAATTACAGTGGCACTCAAAATAGCTCGTTCTATTCAATATCTATATGGGGGAAAGAAGGAACCAAACCAGTTAACAGAAATTTGTTTTTATCAACAATGAATAATAATGAAAAGGTTTCCTTTTTTTCGAAGAAGATATACAAAATGAACGGAAATGTAAGAAATCTGATACGCTCCTGTAGGATTTATTTTGAAAATAAAGACACTTCAACGTATCCCCATGAATCAGACAATACTATGCTTTTGCCTCTACTTATATTGGTCCTATTTACTTTGTTCGTTGGATCCATAGGAATTCCTTTCGATCAAGGAGTAATGGATTTTGATCTATTATCGAAATGGTTAACTCCATCAATAAACCTTTTACATAAAAATTCGAACTATTCTGTGGATTGGTATGAATTTGTGACAAATGCAATTTATTCAGTCAGTATAGCCTGTTTTGGAATATTCATAGCGTCTATTTTATATGGGTCTGTTAATTCATCTTTTCAGAATTTGGACTTAATCAACTCATTTGTTAAAAAAACAGACTCTAAGAAAATTTTATTGGACCGAATAATAAATGCGATATACAATTGGTCATATAATCGTGGTTACATAGATGTTTTTTATGCAACATGCTTAACTACAAGTATAAGAGGATTGGCTGAAGTAACTCATTTTTTAGATAGACGGGTAATTGACGGAATTACCAATGGTGTTGGTGTTGCAAGTTTCTTTGTAGGAGAAGGGATCAAATATGTGGGGGGAGGGCGAATCTCTTCTTATCTCTTTGTATATTTATCATATGTATCCGGCTTTTTATTAATTTACTATATCTATTCTTTTTGATAAGAAGTGACTAGACTTGTCCAATAGATTTATTTTTATCATTATACAATCTGGTCCTTTTTTCAAGCACATCCATAGTAAGAGATCCCTTGTTTAGAACTTCTATTCGGTTTATGAATTCATTGCTCAAGCTGTACCTTTTTTGTTCATTGGTATAAACCCAATGATTATACAGATCTTCGGGGGATAGTTTTTCGGTCGTACACAAAGACATCTTTCTTTGCATCATTTCCAAAAAAATCGATAAACTGGGTGGATATGTAAAAGATATTATTTGTTTTCCATCAACTGGACATACGTGAAAAAAATATTGTGACATTTCATTTCTTACAGCATTTTGAAAGACATTTTTTTTTATATATCTCAATGGACGATTACATCGTTTATAGTCGAAAAGAAGATTCACAAGAGGTTTTTCAAACCAGAAGAGGTCTTTATCTTCTTTCTCTTTAAGTATTTCTAACTTCAAAATTTCTTGCCTCTTTTTTTTTTCATGTAGTTTTTTTGGATCCTCCCTTTCTTCCGAACAAAGGGAAGGGTCTTCTTCGGTGGATCCCTCTTGTTCCTGTTTAGTCCCCTTCGTTTCGGAAGTTTTTTCTATTTCTACATCTGTTTCTTCCTCACTTTCCCCCCTTTCTTCCGTTTTTGAGGTTTCTTTCAGTTTCTTAGTGACAATAGGCGACGGTATTCTGCCTAAATAGTAGACACAGGTGATAAATAAGAGAATAGTAAAGATTCGAGCCATAGAATTTCTCAATTCTGACACAAGGTACTTATTAGATCGAATAAGTACATTCGATCTAATAGAATGATTTTGCCGTATCCAGAATAATACCAATCCAACCCATTTCATGAAGAAAATGTGACCAATTAACCAACCAACAAAACTACTTGTTACAAATAACATCTTGTTGTTGCATCGAAACATATAAATGTTGACTAATCTGACTAACGTTGAACTTGGTAAAATGAAATGGTTGAATAATTGAAAAATGAGATTATTCAGGAATACACATTGAATGCTGAGATTACGCATTGAATTTCTGGTAGTAGATCCATAATCAAAAAAGTGTTTGTGATTGTTCCAGAAGAAATGAAACAAAAGATACG